TTTTTTTAATTCCGGAATTATTCACTATGTGGATAAAATATCTATATGTACATATATTATAAACATAAGTATATATGCATAAGTACGTGCAGTAGATACATAGTGTCTAGTGGCTCATTGTTGAATAATAAAATGGATTTACCTAGGAAGTGAAGTCTAGGAGAAAATGCAATGAATTGTTTAAAGACCCACTCGAATCGAAATAAATTCAATTGAAATAATTCAAAAATAAAAAAATACTACGACTAGATTTCTAATGGCGATTCTAATGAATAATCCCTCAATGACCAATAAAAAAAATTCTATGCAATTCTGAAAGGGGGAAAGATCCCTCGGATAGAATCGTTCGATTATATTGACAATTTAAAAAAACTGATCATACTATGATCATAGTATGATGGCCGTTGGTCAAGCAGGCCCCCATCGTCTAGTGGTTTAGGACATCTCTCTTTCAAGGAGGCAGCGGGGATTCGAATTCCCCTGGGGGTAGGGTACTACGAAAGGAAGTTGATCATGGATTACCAATAAGTCTAAAATTGATTCTTCCTGGGTCGATGCCCGAGCGGTTAATGGGGACGGACTGTAAATTCGTTGGCAATATGTCTACGCTGGTTCAAATCCAGCTCGGCCCAATAATTCGCCAATCCGCCATGAGATGATATAACCCCCTTTGTACTTCAGAAATACCCGATCCGGAGATAAAAAAGAATAAAATTTTCTGCTAGATCCCGTATTTCCCTGGGATTGTAGTTCAATTGGTTAGAGCACCGCCCTGTCAAGGCGGAAGCTGCGGGTTCGAGCCCCGTCAGTCCCGACGGATCCAATAAATATATCAAAAAATATCTCCCTTTTTATGAAGGGGACCAGGGGCAGAATTTCATTGTCAAAGCAAAGGGGAAATCCTTAGTTCTTTTTTCTTTCCTTTTGGTAGGAGAAAGACATATGCGGTTGGATTAGTACAATTATTGGTAGCATTATAGTCAGTATTCCAAGAAATGATGGCTTTTTCTATTGCCCCCGATGCATGTAATGGAATCGAGTACTATACCTTTTTGAGGCGCGCATACACAAAGGGAATTCCTTTCTTGTCCAATACAAAATTGAATATAAGAAAATACTTTCCAGAAAAAAAAAAAAAAACAATTTATTTTTCTGGCTACGGATTTATGGAACCTCACTTACTAGTTTGAAGTTGAAAAATAGATTTCATGCAAATTGCACACTGAGCTTTTGGTATAGGTGTCCCGGGGCTAATAATCTACGAAGAAAGGAGGGGGAAGGACAGATCAACCAAAGATCCTACTCCTCTTAGAAAGATGAATGAATCATTTTTCCGATTTTTCATTTTGTTTTAAGGCCCCATCGACGAAAGAACAAATCGGAAAATAGTAAATTTGATAAATATTCATTTTATACGGTCTCATCTTTATCACACTTCTTTGTCTTCCAAGTAAAAAATGGTTTCATTCTAAACTCCTTTCTTTTTCCATTTAGCTTTTATTGTTTGTTTGGGTTTGTAACTATGTGACCACTGGAAGTGGAAGAACTATTTGATGAGACTTCATCAGATGATTGTACAAGAAGGAACTAGATAGATTATAGAGAAAAAAAGAACAGATGATAAAAAATTATAAATAAATAAAGGAATTTTGGATTGGGTCAGGAATCCAAGTTTGGGGCGGTATGGATAAAAGAACTTCCTATGTTATACTATTCAATTCTCGACGACGAATTTATTTGATAGTTCAGATATTGTTATTCATGATATTGATCCGATTCAAGATCATCGAGAGGTAATATTCATTCAGTGAATTTACAGGCCAAAGATTTATCATCTCTATGGGATTAAATCCCGAGTTATTGCGAAGTAAAAAACCGATGAGATTATGGAAGTAAATATTCTTGCATTTATTGCTACTGCACTATTTATTCTAGTTCCTACCGCTTTTCTACTTATCATTTACGTAAAAACAGTCAGTCAAAACGATTAATTATTAACTAATTTGAATGAAACTTGACTTCTGAGTTCTTAGCCAAAATTGACGAAATAAAATGAAAAAGATTCCAATTTCATGTCTTAAATGAAATGAGTGGACTAGAATCGGCAGTATTCTAATAGATAGATAGTATGGTAGAAAGAAATAGATGAATCTTTCTACCATACTATTTATTAGTTAGATTGTAGTGCCCCCTGGAATAAAATAAAGATAGAGGCTGCATTTGATATGGATCTATAGATCAATCTACAATATTATCTTGATATATGTGAATATCAATTCCATATATGGGATTGACATAGCATCCAATTCCATTTATTTGCTATATCTATTTGTTCTGATCAATCTGAATTACTCTTATGTCTTATAGTTTGAATTACTATATTTTTGATTTCCAATCTGAATCTCGGTATCTATTGAAAGAATCAAATCAATGAAGGAAAGGCGATAGATATAGGCATATTCAAAAAATCACGTAGTAATTTTTTTTAACATTCCCAAGAAGTAATTGAGTAAACCATTGACAGTAGTTCCACGGGCATCGAAAAGGAAGAGTAAACCTCACTTATTTTTAACGCCTGAACCATGATATGAAATAAGTCGATAAAGTATAAATCCAATTTAAAAAATTCGAAAGCGGTAAATGCGCAATATGTGACTCACCTGACGATCTTATTCTGCATAGTATCTCGTTAGACAACCACTATTTTTATATCCTTTCTTTCTCATATAAAGTGTGTATACACTTAACAAAACCACTTCTTCCTTGAACAGTAGTAAAGAGAGAAACAAATAAAAAAAAAAGGTCCGGCCCTCCTCAGTATGAGGCCGTTTATTGGAATAGAAAATTTAGGAAGAATTAGGTTCGAATAAATTTCCTGGGATCCTCTTCCTTTCGAACTACAAACATGGGAATCGTTGAAATAGCTCTTTGATTGAAAGAGGATGATTCCTATAATACATTACTCCAGTCGAGTCCAATGGAATTAAAAATTTTATTTTGTTCAAAACGTGTTGCAGAACGATCTAGAAAGCAATTGATATTGATACAGTTTGCTTCCTTAACTCAATTAGTAGGACCCCTAGAGTCCACTCCTTCCCCACACTACGAGTGAAAGGGAAAAAGTAAAGACTACCATTAAAGCAGCCCAAGCAAGACTTACTATATCCATATGAATTATGTCCCCTATCTCTATAAATATAAAGGAATTGTTCCATTATTCCTCACTAATAATAGTGGAATCAATGGCGCAGAGTCAAAAAGAACAAAGACTATTAATAAACCAATCCAATAAATTAGCTCATTTTAGAAGAAATTCCTATTTTATTTCTAATCGGGAAAGATTAAACACAAGCAAAATCCGCAGTAACATCTCAAGGGAATGTTACTAATGGAACATGTAGGAATAATGGGTCCTATTCGTTTTTTGTTGACCCTTATTTCAATTGATTGGATGCTTGAGCACTCAGAGATTTTCGTGAGTTCCTCGTATATAATAAAGTACCTTCCGCCCCCTTCCACAACTATTTAGATTTCCTATCGGGCTCTCCAATCTAATCCAGGGTCCAGTCATTATACAATGCATTAATAATAGAAAATTTTGATTTGTAGTAGAAGGTAATTACGAAGTCTTGATAGCCCCTCTAGCATTCGAATATTTCCTTGAAGCCTAAATATGCAATGCAATGCAAGGATATTTACAATTTTTTAGAAAAACCCCCAGACCAGATGTTTAGAATCAAACAAGTATCAACAGTCTGCTTTCTCTGCTTCTGTTGGGGAATGATTCGGCGGGTTATATCAACAGAAGAAAAGAAGAGATTTCTAGTTTTTTGTTGATCAGGCGACACCCGGATTTGAACTGGGGAAAAAAGGATTTGCAGTCCTCTGCCTTACCACTCGGCCATGTCGCCAAAATGCTACAAATACAAAATAGATGAAAACTTTCCCGGATTACTGAACTGCTTTTTTATTGTACTTGCACTTTGAGTTCTGTTTTCCTAAATTTTTCCTAAAAGTCAAAGAAATCCTAATCCTTCTTCCCTTTTTATTGGGTTTGATTCATCCTTTCAATTTCGATTGAGTCTATCTCAAAATTCATAATGTTTAAAACTTTCTCTTACCTTTCTATTGAAAAATAAAATGTGGATTTTCAGTCGCAAAATCCAAAATTCAACTTTCTGAAAATAGGAACCATTAACTATTGACTTAGAATGCATGAATGATTCTTGGATTTGAATCTCCAAATTTTGTTTTCCTAATGACATAAGAAAATACAACTTGATATATAACTAAGCAGTATGGATTTTTTCAATCAAAAAATCCTTATCAATTTTAATTATTAATTATAACAACAATTATGAGTATATGTAAACCCCCCAAGATAAATTGTTAGACGGATATATATTATTTATATATGTTCCCGATAGAGAATTATCAGATATCAGAAAAGTATCATACTTCAATTTTAATTTTGAATTGAATAGAAAATTGAAATTATGTTTTCATAGAGCACAACCTGTGTTGCCCCGAATAGAACATAGAACGACAATAAAACAATAAAAGAGAAGAAAGACGGGTATTATAGATATCTCCACACGTGTTTAAGCCACACAAACCTTCTTTTCTTATACACTTCACAATCGTATTCTACTCAAAAATCCGTAAACAAAATCTCTCTCTTCTCTGCGAATCATTTTTTGAACAACGAACTCCATAACATAAAGGGGGGTTAAAGGCTAAAAAACCGATTCTAATTCTATATATTCTTTCTTATTTTTATGCCTTTATCTCAGCGAACAGATCAAATGTCCAATCCATTTATTTTTCTGGTATTCAAGCAGGTTGGAATATGTATTATCATAATAATGGTAGAAATGGAATCATTTTTGTTTTGATATTCTATACAAAATCCTATAACTTAATTAATAAGTCTAAGTAGCAGAAGTCTGTTTCTAGGGATGTTTTATCAATTTCTTTACATCTGTATCTGTTGAAAATCC